TAGGTACTGTAGCTGGTATTCTTGTGATCGGTTTAATAGGTATTTTCTTTTATGGTTCATATTCTGGATTGGGTTCATCTCTGTAGTAATCAGATGAATTGAGTTGTAAATTGTAGCCATGAAAGCGTAAGAACTCAACGGGATTCCCTTCTTTGTATGATTTGAGGGGGTAGGTCCCGTTGAGTTCTTAAGAATTAGAATATTTTTCGTCTAAATGGCAAAACCCCATTCCATTTTTCTGATGATGTTTTTGAAAAATGCAGTTCATTGATCCATCCGCCCGTTGCTCGATAGTCTCTATCGATACTTTCAAAGTAAAGTTAGAAGAAAGAAGAAATCACTCAATTTCCTAGATGACATACTATCCTCAAATAATAATAAAACCTTAGTATTTTTTTGTATCTCATCAAAAATGGAAATTTTTCTAAGTTTATTGAAGAAGTTCTATTTACTCAATAAACCTCGCTCTCTTTTGTTTGCCCACTATTCTACTATTCTCTTTTATATTAAATAATATAAATAAAATATTATGTAATTATGTAATATATATATAAAAGTTATGATATTTTTTTTTTGAAAAATTAAAAACTTAGACTAGTAATCTTTGACGAACAGGATAAAGAATCTTTTTTTCTTTCGACACAAGAAAGAGATGTGGAAAATTCCTTTTCTTGTGTCGAATACTAGGAAGATGAATAATCGTCCCTATAATTTTGTGTTCCACGCATTTATCCGTTCTATTCCCCGCTTACTTATGTCTAGTATCTAGTCGAATTTTATTCGATTAGAATAGAAAACACTATTAATGTATTTTATGACATTGAAATGTGATAATAGTAACATAATCATACCACCCCAATTTGGATTCAAAAAAAGTAAAAAGTCTTCTTCACAATCTACATACTATGACTAGGAATGCAGTACAAGTAATGAATATAAAAAAGCAAAAGGCTTTTCATAATATCCATTTTTTATCATAAAGAGTCGTCAAAAATAATTTTGTTCTTTTTACGTTATGAGCTCAATGTCGATAAATCCGCGAGTCTAGAAATTCATTTCTGACAATTGAACCTTCTCGAACTGTTTCTTTTTAAGAACCAAAAAGATTTGTGCCAAAATAACAGATGCCAAGAAGAACAAAAGGCCTTGGACACGTAAGGGATCTTGAAGTACTATTTCTGCATCTCCCTGACCAAATCCGCCCACATTAGGATTACTCGTCAACGGTTGATCCAATTTGATAGATTCGCCTTCTGAAACAAGAAGTTCTGGCCCTGGAGGGATAATATCAACCACTTGACGTCCATCCGATGCATCCGCTATGGTTATTTCGTAACCCCCTTTTTCTTTTCGTATTATTTTACCTACTATACCTGCTGATGTAGCATTATAAACTGTATTGTTACTTTTGCTCCCGTCGGGATAAATCTGACCCCTTCCCCTGTTTCCGCCTACATATATAGGATATTTTAAGAAGTGAACCTCCTTCGTAGTAGCGGGGTCCGGGGAAAGGATAGGAAAGGTTATTTCACTATATTTCTGACCAGGAACGGGGCCTATCACAAGAATATTTTTTTTATTGGGGCGATAGCTCTGAAAAGACAGATTGCCTATCTTTTCTTTTATCTCGGGGGAAATCCGATCAGCAGGAGCTAATTCAAAACCCTCTGGTAAAATAAGAACAGCCCCTACATTCAAAGCACCTTTTTTACCATTAGCAAGAACTTGTTTTAGTTGCATATCATAAGGGATTCGAACAACTGCTTCAAATACAGTATCTGGAAGTACCGTTTGTGGAACTTCAATATCCACGGGCTTATTAGCTAAATGGCAATTGGCACATACAATACGACCAGTCGCTTCTCGCGGATTTTCATAACCCTGCTGTGCAAAAATGGGATATGCACTTGAAATGGATGGCCGAGTTATGATATATATCATGAGCGATACGGAAATGGATCGAGTAATTTGTTCTTTTATCCAAGAAAAAGTCTTTCTAGTTTGCATGGTCCAACCATTGAGCCCAAAAATGTCTACAATAAATTTGGTAGGTCGCTAACCTAGTTCCCTATCCGCAATTCTGCTATTTACTGGAATAATTTTACTGGAATAAATAATATTAATATATAGAATAAATCTTTGGGATGGGTATAAAAATAAAGAGTAAGTATGATTTTACATGCTTTGCTTCTGTACAACTACAAAGTAAGAAACGTTAGAATTGAATTGGATTAATATCAGTAGATCCTTTTTTAATCATTCATTGAATGATAAATCACTACAAGTGACGGAGAAACACGATTTAAATAACGAAAAATCAAAAATTTAAATAGAGTATCTAGAATGACTGGAAAAGTAGAAACAAGACCAGATATAATTTGATCATTATGAGCAAATCCAAAATCTTTGTAGACAAAGCCAATCATTAGTTCCCAACCATGGGGCGAATGGAATCCGATACATAAATCTGTTAATAAAAGAATCGAAAAAGCCTTTATTGTGTCACTTAAGTTATATAGGAATTCCTGAGCCCAAGAGTTAAGAATAACAAGTTCTTTATTACCCAAAATTGAATAACCACTTAGAATAACGAAACAGATTATATTTGTCAAGAAGTGCAAAATCGTATGGATATGATCCTCATTGTGTATCTTGATTAATTGGAGCGTTTCTTTGTGGATTCCTATACGAAGGTTTTGTAGATGTGTCTCCGAGTATTCCTTGATCATTTCCTCCAAAAGAAAGATTTCCTCCAATTCTATGAATTTTTCGAGAATATTTTTTTCTTGAATATCATTCAAAAAAATTTCAGATTGCCTAGTATTCCACAAATAAGTAACCCAAGATTCCAGACTTTTATTAAATGAGAGAGAAATCCACCAGGGCAAAAATACTATAGATGCAAGATATAAAAGAGGGTTGAATGCTTTCTTTTTTGACATTTTTTCATTTCGTCTATGAATTTTTAATGAACCGACCTCATTAGTTGACTCTACGCCATCCAATATTTCTCTCATGCATGAGTTCTATTACAAAGTATCGAACTTATGAATCTATTCACTGTTTTGTTTTGTGGTTGTTACGTTACGTATACGTCTTCTTTGACTAGAATGAGCGTTATGAAGAAACTTCAGTTAAGTTATGGTATAGAAAAGGGGGATTCTTTAGTTTTTCCTTACTGCTGAGAAAGCATTCACTCTCTCAGCTCATTTCTCAAAATACTTCAATCGGTACACGCAAGAAATAGGCCAATTCGGCAGCTTTTTGTTCGATTTCCCGTGGAGTAACATTCTCATCAGTACGAGTCAAGGGAATGGCCCCCTGGCCTCTGATATCCATATAAAGGACACGGCGAGCATAAATACCCTCTTTAACTTCTATTCTGACGGACTGAATATCCTTTATAAGGAATCGGAGGAAGATGCGACGATTTTTTCCAGGGAATCCCCAACGAAAAATACACACCATTCCTTCTTTTCTATCGAATCGATCATAACCACCCCCTACATTCCACGAAATTGTGCACCACAAATAGGAGCTAATAAAGAGACCCGCGATCCCATAGAAAGACATCACAATCCCTTGTGGAAAAAAAAGGATTTGCTGAGACGGAAATAAAGATATCAAGTTTCTCCCAAGATAACTGGAAGTTCCAACCAATAAGAATCCTAATGAACCTAAAAAAAGGATAACGGCCCAGCAGAAATTACTTGTTTTTCGCGACCCCGTTATAGGTTGTATCCATATATGTTCTGATCGACAACTCATACTTGATCTGGTTTCGTTTTATTGTAATTGAGAGAATACCCTAGACTTTAGTCTTTTTGTTTCCGAAGTAACTCTCATCAACTAGTACTAGTTTGATGTGAACCTTTAAGAGTAATTTATCAAATTGGTTAGATCTAAAAAAAAAAATACCCCTCGTATGATCCCATCAATATACATATAGATGTACCGATTTTACAGTTCAGCCATCCGGCGATCCTGAGATTTTTTCAAATAGATAGAATAGAATTCCTTTACCCCCATATCATCTTTCTACAGGCCAAAGAGCCCCTTTTCGACGGAAGCGCCGCATGTTATACCCTCTTTTCTTACACTAAATAGGTATCTGCGTTATGATACAAGTCTTAGTTTTGAAAAAAAAAAATGTATCAGAGTTGGGCCCATCAGATCTAAACAGTCTTATTTTTTTGAACATGAAGAAATAAAGAAGCCATTGCCATTGCCGGAAATACTAAGCCTACTAAAGGCACCAAAACAGAGGGAAAGTCGAAAGTTGTCATATAAAGGATACCTCAATTTACTATTTGTACCTGTTATTATTTATATTAATATTATAAAGATAAAGATTAGTATAAATCTAAGTATATATCTAAGTGAGTATAGAAGGTACAAAAGCATATATCATATCTATAGTCTATAGTTTATATAATTCTAAATTCTATATTTGGATTATATATACATACGTAAGACGTAGAACAAAAATTTTTTATTTTCCTAGAATTTAACGAAAATAAGAATTCACTATTTTTCTTGTTGATAGAGGCCTCTTAACTGAATTAGTAATCAAGAATATAGATAAAAAGGAGTTATCCACAACTTTTGATTTCTTTTTACAATTTAGATCTTATGTCAACAAAGAAACCCCATTCATATTCGTTTTACTTGGATTCTGATAAACTAACTACTTGTTTGCTACAAATAAAAAAGGAACTTAATGCTCTATTGAATTTTGATTCAAAGGAAAGAAAGCGTGGAGCTGAAATAACTCACTCAGAACGCTTTTTAAAGGATTACGTGGTACGATTAGATCGAATAAGCCCTTCTGGAATAAATATTCAGCCGCCTGTGAACCTTCAGGTACTGTTTTATTCAATGTTTGTTCAATTACTCTTTTACCCGCAAATGCAATATAGGCATTGGGTTCGGCAATAATGATATCTCCCAACATACCAAAACTCGCAGTTACCCCCCCTGTAGTAGGAGATGTAAGAATT